TATCCTCTATTCTCTTGTCATATTCAAAAATGAAATCAAAATATCAAACTAATTCAAGACAAAAAAATTCGGAGGACTCTTCTGACCAAACAAAAAATATGTAATTGTCAGCAAAATTGTTTACTTTTTTAATCCAAGAAGTTTTTCTTACTTTATACACAATACATAGGTCATCGATTCAGCATTGGCTAAAAAAGGGGATAAAATCCCCAATAAGTAGTTCAAATCATTTTATCAATATGAGTGTTCTCTATTGATAAAAATTATTTATTTGAAACCATCTCTATATTAACATAGTGGTAGAAAGAGTACCATGCTGCGTCTGGACTTCAAACAGTTTAGCTTTAACCATGTTAATGGGCCCATATTATTGGTTGATAGAGAATCAAAGTGGATTTTCCAATAAATTACGAAATGCTATAGTTCTTACATATGATTTCTGAATTTATTCAGAAGTAATTCGCGAGATCATGCACCCTTCTTTCTTAGGTATAACTTTCCTAGTTATAAGAGAAAAAGTACATCTGGTTGGATCCAGCCTATTCTTGAAATAAACAACTCGCACACACTCCCTTTCCAAAAAAGATCAAGACCCCAAGCACTACACTTAGATTTATTAGATTTGTTGCTAAAATATCGGTATTAAACCCGAAACTCCCGGCGGATGGCCATTGGCCCAAAGAAACGAAAGAATCGGTTACATTTTTCATATGATCTCCTCTATAGATAGACTAAAAAATCGAACAGAGTTCTTTTTGTATTACTTTGCCCTATATACATATATTTCTAGTTTCCTACTTTCTAAATCGAATCAAAAATCTATTCGATTTAGAAATATTGAATTACCTTCTTGGTTGCAACCCCTCTTAAAAGGCCTACTTAAAAGGCCTACGAACACAAACGGGAAGGATGAAAGCGAGTTTGTATGCTAATTCCTCATCCGCAAATCAGCCCTTCCCGTGGGTTATTTTCTCAACGAATAAGTAATTCTAGGAATGAAATCTTTATATAATTCGAAAAAGCAAAGCACAAGTCCAAGGCAATAAAATAGGAAAAATAAAAATTTTTCATATTTCTAATATTAAACAAAAGGATTAGCAAATAAAAGTGCTAATGCTACAACCAAGCCATAAATTGTTAAAGCTTCCATGAAAGCTAGACTAAGCAATAAAGTACCTCGTATTTTTCCCTCCGCCTCGGGCTGTCTCGCGATACCTTCTACAGCTTGACCCGCAGCAGTACCTTGACCAACTCCAGGTCCAATAGAAGCAAGCCCTACAGCCAATCCAGCAGCAATAACGGAAGCGGCAGAAATCAGTGGATTCATGATAAGTTCCTCGTACCAAAAAAAAAAATGGTTAATGATACATTCAACCAATGAACTATGACTTAATTATTCGATTGCTACGATTCATCCAGTCAAAGTAACTACGAACTTCGAATTCAAGTAATAACATTCTTGAATTATCAAAACTACTTTGATATCTCTTTTTTAGTTTCTCTCGAGAAAGTCTTTGTGAATCCATACAACTTTAGTTTTTCCGTTTCTTTGTCCCGAACCGCTCTTTGACTTTGAATTCTTCGATTTTTTTATTGACTTCATCTTCAACTCACAGTCACATATGAGACAGAAGGACTTCTATAGAATCCCCATCTACACTCATATTCGATTAGTAGGGAAATTTAGATATATCTTTAGCTCGTATATAACTAGTCAATATCTAATATCACATATACATGTCTTTCTTCCACAATGTAAACCCACTCTTTCTTCATATTGAATGCAATCGGATTTAATAAGGATGCGTCTAACCCTTGACAAGAGTTAACTTATCGCCATTCAATTCCATATACCTAGTTCGACCTTCCCTCTACGAACCATTTATGAATCCCCTTTGTTATAAATTTTCCTTTCCCTTCCCCCTTGTTTATCATTATCCTGCAACCTAAATTGATAAGATAATCAATGGATAAATTGATTGGGCCGAATCGTTGCATAGAAATTAATTTTATTGATCTAAGTTCATATAATTTATTATTTATTAATATTTTCGTTTGGTCAATCGTTGAATAAAATCAACTCAAAAGGCGAATCGTTTGATAGAACATCCTTTTTATTTAATAACACGTCGTAATATCGCAAGACTTCTTAGTCAAATTAGGAGTCCAAATAGTTAATATTCGGATTGGATGACCAATCTAAATTGAATATTCATTGAGGGGAAGGTTTGATTATGGTATAAATGGACCAAACGGGAATTTTAGGAAAAAGATCTTTGAGATCTCTTTCCTTTTTTTCTACTCTAATATCAATATTGTAATCTTTATTGTAATCTTTTTTTCTATTACTCGAGATCGTATATAGTGTAGTTGTATATTTTTATTCCCTAAGTAAATTTTTTTAGCCATGCACACATTGCCTTAGATTAAACTAAAAAAAAAAGACTATTTAGAAAACTAGTCAATGGTGGCCTTCCATGGATTCACCTATATAAGCCGC